AAGTAATAGAATAGAAGTGTAAATTTTGTAATAAAAAGATTCACTAGAAAAAAGAAAAAATCTAATGTTAATAATGAAAATTATTAAAATTAAAATATAGAATTAGATAATAGAAGAATAAAAATATTCAATATAAAAATAAAAAGAAAATCTAAATTTAATTAATAAATTTTGAAATGAATTAGTAATGAAATAGAATAGAACTTGCTAAAATATTCTATATTTTATGAAATAAATTCTAGATTCTTACACGATTACCACTTGTATCATAAACTATTCATAGTTTAGAGAAAGGTATGAAATGAATGAAAAAAAATAAGTAGTACTGAAACCTTTTGCCCTATATGCACAAATGGAATTCGGGCAAATCTTCCCCCGGAGTAGAACAAGAACCTAAAAGAATTGAGAGGGCCCATTCAGGAACAAGAAAATTACATCGTTATTTGAATTTCGATAAAACAATACATCAATGAGAAGTTAGTTCAATAAGTTCATAAAATTCTTTTTTCTTTTCTACATTAGAGAATATAGGGAAGGAACCCAAAAATCCTGTAAAAAAAAAAGAAATAGGACTGGAATCAACACATTGATTTTTTCACAATTCTTTCGAACCGTATGCATCCAAAGGTGCACGTACGGTTCCTCAGGGATAAAATTTTGCCCTAATCAACCGACTTCATCGAGAAAGATTACTTTTTTTAGGCCAAGAGGTTGATAGCGAGATTTCGAATCAACTTGTTGGTATCATGGTATATCTCAGTATAGAAGATGATACTAGAGATCTTTTTTTGTTTATAAACTCTCCAGGCGGATGGGTAATATCAGGAATATCCATTTACGATACTATGCAATTTGTGTCACCGGATGTACATACAATATGCATGGGATTAGCCGCTTCAATGGGATCTTTCATTCTGGTCGGAGGAGAAATTACCAAACGTCTAGCATTCCCTCACGCTTGGCGCCAATGAAGTTTTTATCTAAGATGAGAAAAAAGAAGACTATGCCTTCACTATATCGAATGTGAATTCAATAAAGAATAAGTAATAATAGCATGGCACTTCAAGTTCGATATGAACAAACCCTTATTGTTTTTTTTTATAAAACGAAATTTTTTATCGAGAAAGTAGTATGAAAGAAGAGTTATTCCTAATTTGATCTTATGTGTCAAGAGTAAATTTCAGCGTTACAAACCCTTTTTCTTCCACACCAGAAGTCTTTTTCTTATCTTTATGTTATGAGAGAAAGAGGAAAAAAGAATTTTCTCCTTCTTGGATCGTATCAAAAAGAAACTTTGGGATTGCTAAACCACAGACGAGATAAATAGATAAAGCAACAGAACCATCATAGTATTTTTTCCTACTACGAAAGGAAGGATGGTAAATGGATCATTTAACGATTTGGATCGGATGGGTTCTATTTCTTCTTTTCGATAGTCGATAGAAGAAATTTGATCGAAAAATAAATTCCATTGCAAAGCCGTATGCAATGTACAAAAGATGCCCGTACGGTTGTTTAATTCTCTTTTTTTTTATTTCTCCTTCCCTTACTTTAACCCAATCGTGCAAGATAGAAAAACTGTTCATGATGAATATCATCAGGGTTATGATTCACCAACCTGCTAGTTCTTTTTATGAGGCACAGACAGGGGAATTTATCCTGGAAGCAGAAGAACTATTGAAGCTTCGCGAAACCCTCACAAAAGTTTATGTACAAAGAACGGGCAACCCTTTATGGGTTATATCTGAAGATATGGAAAGGGATGTTTTTATGTCAGCAACAGAAGCCCAAGCTCATGGCATCGTTGATCTTGTAGCGGTCGAAAATGAAAATACCGGGTATTTCGTATAAATCTAAAATTCCATTTCAAAATTTGAATTTTCCGTGATTTTCTATTGAATAGAAATCATTCATAATCATCAACCATCAGGTTAAGATCGATCTAAACCAACCCGCTCTATTCTATCTAGAATGAGATTTTAAAGACACCACATGCCAACCATTAAACAACTTATTAGAAACGCAAGACAGCCAATAAGAAATGTCACGAAATCTCCCGCTCTTCGAGGATGTCCTCAGCGTCGAGGAACATGTACTAGGGTGTATGTGCGACTCGTTCAATTCAGATAATGAGTTTGAAGAAATGAAAAAAAATTATTTATGACCACTAGGATAGATAGAGTGGAAGACGGACATTTAATTGACTCTTTTCTAATATCTAAAAAGGAAGATCTATCATCTACCTATTATGATTATGTTTGTTATGTTATGGAATTTATGGTTTCTATTGGTGCAAATCCAATCACTCCATTTGAGATTTTGAGATGAGAAGCAATTCTCCATTGGTAGCAAATAGTTATCCATTAAGCGGAGGAAATAGTTTTATAAGAAGCAAAAAGGTTATGCTCCTATTCTTGAAAAAACGGACTAATAGGGTAAGCTACCCAGCCAACTTTCAGAATTCAATGCCGTTACTTTATGGATAGCTTTTTTGTGAAAAGGACTATTTATTACTTTCTAATTAGAATTGTAAAAAGAATTCTAATTGAAAAATAAATGGGTAGAGCCAAAGAGTGTGAACTATACAAGTTCACAAGAAAATTTGATGAAATGAAAGAAGAGGCTCCGGTGTATAGAGAGAACCTCACCGTTTCATAAGTTGCCATAGAAACGAGGGAACCCCCTATTCTTTTCTTTTTTTATTTAGTAGCATTTTTTCCAGGCGAGATGCCTGGAAGAAAGAAAAAATCGTGGTCGGGAAGGTCATAGTAGCAAAAGCCATTGGAATTTATATTTTATATATCGGAAGAATCCGTTTTGTTATTAATAGACCGGAGGAAAAGGATGACTGAGAGAAATCAATTAGTTATTCAAGAAAGTTTCATTTGATTCAATGACTAGAGTTAAACGAGGATATACAGCTCGGAGACGTCGAAAAAAAATCCGTTTATTTGCATCAACCTTTATAGGGGCTCATTCAAGACTTACTCGAACGACTACTCAACAAAGAATGAGAGCTTTGGTTTCCTCTCATCGAGATAGGAACAGGAAAAAGAGAGATTTTCGTCGTTTGTGGATCACTCGTATAAATGCAGTAACTCGTGAGGATAGGGTATCCTATAGTTATAGCAAATTCATAAAAAATCTGTACAAGAGACAATTGCTTCTGAATCGTAAAATACTTGCGCAAATAGCCTTATCAAATAAAAATTGTTTTGATATGATTTCCAATAAAATAAAATACAAATCAAATAAAGAAATAAAAGAATCTTAATAGAATCTATTATACAAGAAACAAGAATGATTGAAACAGAATTTCCCGGAGAATGAACTCCGGGAAGATAGAAGAAAAATAAATGAAGATCTGAATAGTAGGAATAAACGAACATCTTTCAAGAAAAGAGATTTCTTCCCCATTTTTCCTTTTTTATAACACAAGAATCAAATATGGATTCTAGGGTTTTTCGAACAAAACAGGAATCTGAGCTTAAGTTCCAATTGGAGTTTTGAGGAATATATCTATTTATTTTTGGTTCTAGGACTAGTAGTTCTAGGGATCGACTCCGCTCTATCCAATTGTTTCTCATTATTACGAAAAGGTAACGAAGATAAAATACGAGCTTGTTTTATAGCAATAGTAATTAATCGTTGTTGTTTCAAGGTCAACCTATTCACCCGTCTAGATAAGATTTTTCCTTGTTCACTAATAAATCGACTAATTAAACTCATGTTTCTATAATCGATTCGATCCCCCGATCCAATTGGGGGTAAACGCCTACGAAAAGATCGCTTGGATTTCCGAAAAAGTTGTTTAGATTTATCCATGGTTTGTTTATCCCTTGTTTGTTTATTCCTTATGTATAAAACAATCTATAAAATACAATTCTATTTTTTTCTTATTCATTTAAGATCCGACCAAAATAGTATTTTTTATATTATATATGTTAAGTCCCGCTCCTTGGAAAAATCACACACGCATTCTGTTCCATCTATTTCTTTATTTCCCCATGAATCGTATACTTTTGACAATAGCGACAAAATTTTCTCAATTCTAATCGATTGGGTGTATTGTGTCGATTCTTTTGAGTAATATATCTAGAAATGCCCGGTGATTTTTTATTGACACCCTTTTGAACACAACAGGTACATTCCAAAATCACTAGAATTCTGATATCTTTACCCTTAGCCATGAACCTCCTTTTCATTTTGGATCAACTTCACTTTAGAACTCTACTCTTTTTCTTTTCAATCCGAACCAAATACAAAATAATAAATAAGAATAAAAAATCTATATTCTATAGTAAGAAATTACTAAAAGTTACTAACTAGAAATGGAATTTTTAAATATTTTTTTTAATTATTAGAATTTGAATGACTTCAAAGTACTAGAATCTAAAATAGAATTCTTAGGAATTACTAGAACTAGAAAGAAAGAGAGTCATGTTCATTAATAGAATAATATTAAGAATATATTAATAATTAAGTAATACAATTTTTTCGAAATTTTTTTCTTTTCCCAAAAATTATATCGTATGTTCACTAAGGTTCGATATACTTTTTCTTTCTTCTTTCCTATCCTAAAGAAAAAGGGACATAATTAGAGCCATGTTACGTAGAATTTATCTCAAATCTTCTTCATTTCTTCGCATATCAATACAAGAATTCAATCAGAACGAAAAAAAGGGGAATGATAAGGCATCTGGAAATAAACGATTAATTTCTATCAATATACCTGCTAAAGATCCAAACCATAAAATGGTTAGTACAGGTGCCGTGGAGAGATATGTTTTTATATCTCGCATTGAAAATCCTCCTTCTTCTTTTTCTTCTTTTATTTTCTATTTTATTGTCATTCTTTATTTGTATTTTATATTGTAATAAATATATAGTCTAGTTCCATATTTTATATTCTAATAAATAGATCATAGATAACCCGATCTTGTAGTTAAAGGCCATTTGTTTTTGTCTTTATACTAGAGGAAAAAAGAAGGATGTGGAAA